ATAAAAAAGGTAAAATTATTCCAATTTGGCATCTTAAATGAAATGAGCGGACTAGAATCGACAGTATTCTATCAGATCCGATATTCTAGTATAGTAAGAAAGAAATATATATTTCTTTCTTACCATATCTATTATTTTTAGTTTTAGTGTAGTGTCTAAAGTTGTACTTTATAATAAAGACAGGGACTTCGTGTTGATCAATCTACAATATTATCTTGATATATGTAATGTAAATATCAAGATAATATATGGAATTTACATAGAACCAAATGTCTTTTTTTATACATCTTTTTTTTGATCAATATTAAAAAATTGTCTTGTCTTACTTTATAGTTCTAATTTAGAGATTTCTTATTATTTGTAATCTGCGTCTCGTGATCTATCGAAAGAATCAACGAAGGAAAAAGCATTAGCGGCATCTATTAAAGAGCCATAATATTTTTTTTTTTCTAGTATTCCTAATAAAAACTGGATTGATCCATTGACAGGAGTTCTATGGGCATTTCTTCGGATTTTAAAAGGGAATGAATAAGTATAATAAATAATAAACCTCACAAATTTTTAATGCTTGAAAACCTTAATGTAATTTCGAAAAAAATAAAAGAATCGGTAAGTGCGCAATATGTGACTCCCAAGTCAAGATCTTATTATGCATACTCTCTCGTTATACAACCACTATGCCTAATTTTTTCTCCTAGAAATCGTGTATACACTTAAAAATTTTCTTTTTGAGCAGGAAAAAGTAAAGAGGGAAACAAAAAAAGGGGGGTCGGGCCTTCTTTAGTATCCATCTAAAACTAAAATTCTAGGAAGAGCCCGTTCATTGAAATAGAAATTTTAGGACGGATTTGGTTGGAATAAAATTACAATAATCTGTATCCCCTTGCTTTCGAGATACTAATATGGGAATCCTGGAAATATCTCTTTGATTGAAAGAATTTTATTCATAAAATACATTACTCCACTAGAATCCAATGTAAGGTAAGTCCTAAATGAAGATATTTTTTAAATAATTCAAAACATGTTGCAGAACGATCTATAAAACAATTGATATGGTTTGAGATTCCTAAATCAATTCAATTCGTAGTACCTCTAGAGTCCACTTCTTCCCCATACTACGAGTGAAAGGGAAAAAGTAAAGACTACCATTAAAGCAGCCCAAGCGAGACTTACTATATCCATGTGAATTATGTCCCCTATCTCTATGAAGGAATTATTCCATTATTGCTCATTAATAATAGTCGAATCAACGGCGCAGAGTCAAAAAGGGACTCTGACCGAACACTGTTGATGAACTAATCCCAATAACTTCTACTAAATTCCTATACAACTTCTAATTGGGAAAGACTCAACACAAGTAAAATAGGCAATTACGCCTTAAGGGAATGTTACGAATGGAACATATAGGAATAAAAGGGCCTGTTCTTTTTGCCCGTTTTTATCTCTAGAGAAGTTAATTTTATTTTCCACTCAGTCTAATATTGAATGTGAACGCTCATAAATTCTCGTGAGTCTGTATAGATATATAGTAAGTACTCTTATTATTAAGTATATTTATGTATATTTATGTATATAAAGGCTCTTCCGGTCTTTACACAACGAAACTGCTAATTTTATTAGATTTCGTATCTGGTCTATCCAACGGAATTTAAGATTCAGCTAGTATACACTACATTAGTAGTATAATAGAGGGGGCTCTCGAAGTCGTGATAGCCCTTCCACCATTAGAATCGTTTTAATCCTAGATGCAAAGATTTACTACAATCTTTTATAAAACCCCAGGCCTAATGCACAACCCGTTTCTGCTGCCGGGGAAAAAGGTTGAGTTATAAGTTATATATCAACAGAACTGAATAATAGATTTCGAGTCTTTTATTGATCAGGCGACACCCGGATTTGAACTGGGGAAAAAGGATTTGCAGTCCCCCGCCTTACCACTCGGCCATATCGCCAAAATAATACAAAAAAGAATAGATGGAATTTTTCCTGCTTAAGGTTGGATTACTGAACCACTTTTTTGTACTTATATCTTGAAGCCTTTTTTATTCTTTTTATTAATTCTTTTATGAAAATAAGGGCCCTTTCCTCTTTTTGATTTAATTTAATTTGATCCACTTCTTCGATTGATTGTCTAGGATCTCAAAACAAACAAACGCAGTGCCTAAAAATTTCCCCTCACTTTTATATTGAAAAGTAAAATGTGGATTTTTAAAAAACAAGTTGATGTCAAATTTGAACCATTAACTATTGACTCCTGGCTGCAAATTTATGAATGAGTCTTGGATTTGAATATCAAATATTGTTTTCCTAATGACACAAGAAACTAAAAAATGATACATAACTAATCAGCGTTTATTCAGTATTTTTTATTTTCAATTTATCCATTTCAATTATAACAATATATATGGGTAGATGTAAACCCCAGAACATAAATTGTTACACAGATATCTAATTGGTTATCTTATTTATATATGTTGCCTATAGGCAATAGGCAATTCTC